GATAAGTTTAGTAAATTACTTTTATATATATATTTTTTTATAGGTAAAGTAAACAGATTAAAACTAATCTTTCTTGAAAAATGGAATAAAAAAAGCCCTTTGTTAGAAGTTATAAGGAGCCCACTATGAAAAAATAATGAGGGCTGTAATCTACACATTGATTCTTTTTTCGCGATTTTTGGTAAACCGTATGCATCAAAAGATGCGCGTACGGTTCCTAAGGATACAATTTTATCCTAATCAACCGACTTTATCGAGAAAGATTACTTTTTTTAGGCCAAGAGGTTGATAACGAGGTCTCGAATCAACTTATTGGTCTTATGGTATATCTTAGTATAGAGGATAATACCAAGGATCTTTATTTGTTTATAAACTCTCCGGGGGGGTGGGTAATACCCGGAGTAGCTATGTATGATACTATGCAATTTGTACCACCAGATGTACAGACAATATGCATGGGATTAGCCGCTTCAATGGGATCCTTCATTCTGGTCGGAGGAGAAATTACCAAACGTCTAGCATTCCCTCATGCTCGGCGCCAATGAGTTTTGTATTTGAGAGAAAAAAGAAGAACTATGCCTTCGCCATATGAAATATGACTATTAAGTAATAATAGCATGGCATTTTGAATTCGATATGAGAAATTTTTTTTTCATTAGATTATATATCGAAAGAGTAGTATGAGATAAGGGACATTTCCGATTTTATCTGATCTATCGGAAACCTATTGCAGCGTCACAAACTTTTTTGTTTTCACACCAGAAGGCTAATGAAAGAATACAAAAAAAAGAAACTTTGGGATTGCTGAATAAGAGACTAAATAAATATAAAGCAACGGAGCCATCATAGTATTTTTTAGCTATTCAAAAAAAATAAAAGAAAGGATGGTTATTGGATTATTTACCGATCTGGGTCTAATCTGATAGACCCTATTATATTTTCTCTTTCTTCGATGGGAGGTAAAAGTGAATTCCATTGTAGAGCCGTATGCAATGCGGGAAAGATGCCTGTACGGTTGTTCAATTTTATCTTGTTTTTTGTATTATTATTCTTTATTTAATTTCTTCTCTTTGATTTATCTTCGAGATAGAAGAACCATTTATTATTATTATGTTATATAATCAGGGTAATGATCCATCAACCTGCTAGTTCTTTTTATGAGGCACAAACGGGAGAATTTATCCTGGAAGCGGAAGAACTGCTGAAGTTACGCGAAACCATCACAAAGGTTTATGTACAAAGAACGGGCAAACCCTTATGGGTTATATCCGAAGACATGGAAAGAGATGTTTTTATGTCAGCAACAGAAGCCCAAGCTCATGGAATTGTTGATCTTGTAGCGGTAGAATAAAAAATAACAGGGATTTCGCGTAAATACGCAATTTCAAATTTGCTCTTTTTACCGGGGTTTGATATAGTATTATATTAATTAATCTATTAATATAGAATTATTAATATATAAAAAATTACTAATTATCCGGTTAGGATTGATCTAAACCAACTCATTATGTATACGAGTCAACATGCCAACTATTAAACAACTTATTAGAAAGACAAGACAGCCAATCAGAAATGTCACGAAATCCCCCGCCCTTGGGAGATGCCCTCAGCGACGAGGAACATGTACTAGGGTGTATGTGTGACTCGTTCAGAGCATGGACTGGGACAAGAGAACCCATTTTTCCAGTATCAGTGATCAGTACCAATAAATAGGATAGAGTGGAAGAACTCCATTCACTATCTAAAAAGAATCTATCATATCCTTCTATTGTGTATCAAATTTTATGGTTTCGATTGGTGTAAATCCAATCGTCTCAATTTTCAATTTAAGATGAGAAAGAATTTCCCATTGGTAGCAAACGGTTATCCATTAAGCAGGGAAATAGTATTTAAAATTAAAATGAAAAGGAAGAAAGATTATGCCCTTACTCTTGGAACAACGGACTGACAGGGTCAGCTACACGGCTAACCCTCATAATTAAATATCGTTACTGTATAGGTAGATCTCGTTGTGAAAGACTGATTACTGCATAATTCATGGGTAGAGCCAAAGAGTGTGAACTGTACAAGTTAACAATAGCATTGATTAAATGAAAGAAGGGGCTCCGGTGTATAGAGGGGACCTCGCCGTTTAAAAAGTAACCATAGAAACGATGGAACCCACGATTTTTTTATCCATTTAGATTTACTACTTTTTTTATTTAATATTAATATGATTTTTTTAATATCTAGTATCACTATCAATTTCTTATTTCGAGGTGAAATGCTTATAAAAAAAAGAAAAATCGTGGTCGGGAAGGTTATAGTAGCAAAAGCCATTGGAGTTTTTATTTTATACATTGGAAGAATCCGCTTTGTTATTAATAAACTAGGAAAGGGAAAAGGAATAACTGAAAGAAAGGAAATCAATTAGTTATTCATCGAAGTTTCATTTATTCAATGACCAGAATTAAACGAGGATATATAGCTCGGAGACGTAGAACAAAAATTCGTTTATTTGCATCAAGCTTTCAAGGGGCTCATTCAAGACTTACTAGAACTATTACTCAACAGAAAATAAGAGCTTTGTTTTCGGCTTATCGGGATAGAGGTAGGCAAAAGAGAGATTTTCGTCGTTTGTGGATCACTCGGATAAATGCAGTAATTCGCGGGAATAGTGTATACTATAATTATAGTGGATTAATACACAATCTGTACAAAAGGCAATTACTTCTTAATCGTAAAATACTTGCGCAAATAGCTATATTAAATAGAAATTGTCTTTATATGATTTCCAATGAGAGTATAAAATAAGTAGATTGGAAAGAATTCATCAGAATGTTTTAAATGGAGTTCACTGGAAATAAATTCTGGGAAGGTAGAATAGAAATTAGTATGATAAAATATAATAAATAATATGATAAAGTCGTCAAAATGACCAAACAACACGTTGAATAAAAAACAATAAAAAAAGATTTTTTATTGTTTTTTTTCTTATGATATACGACAATCAAATCTGTATTCGCGAATTTTTCGAACAAAACATCAATCCGCCTTTGCTTTGACTTTGAATTCGTATTGGAATTTTGATTCAAGTTAAGAATAAGCCTATTTTTTTTTGATTCTAAAACCGGTAGTTCTAGTGGTCGACTCACCTCTTTCAAATTGTTTTTCATTATTAAGAAAAGGTAACAAAGATAAAATACGAGCTTGCTTTATAGCAATAGTAATTAATCGTTGTTGTTTTAAGTTTAATCTATTCACCCGTCTAGATAATATTTTTCCTTGTTCACTAATAAATCGACTAATTAAACTCATGTTTCTATAATCAATTCGATCCCCCGATCCAATCGGGGGCAAACGCCTACGAAAAGATCGCTTGGATTTAAAATAGAGTCGCTTGGATTTATCCATGATTTGTTTATTCCTTATCTTATCCCGACCGAATATTTCGATGAGGGATTTTTTTTTTGTTTATCTATAAATATATATTATATATAATATATGTAATTTTTCATCTTCCTTAGAAGGGTGACATACAGACGATCAGATTGGTTCGATCTATTTCTTTATCTCCCCATGAATTGTATGTTTGTAACAAAAAGGACAGAATTTTCTCAATTCCAATCGACTAGGCGTATTATGTCTATTTTTTTGAGTAATATATCTGGAAATACCCATACTCATTGATTCCTTATTAGCACCATTTCGAGCACAATTGGTACATTCCAAAATAACTATTACTCGAACATCTTTACCCTTGGCCATGAACCTCCTTTAGATTTTTGATTCACCCAACTATTCCATTTTCCGATCCAAAGAGAACAAAGGAACGAAAAAAAAAAATAGAAGTTCCTAACTCGAAATCAAATTCTGAAAGATTTCGTTAAAATCAAGATAGTAATAATAAATAATACAATAATTTCTAACTACATTTAGAATATAATCCCAGTATAGTATTTTATTTTTCATTTAAGTATTTTGTATGATATTGTTGACCTAGCCATCAATTTCCATTTCCGTTCTCATTCTCTTCTTATTAATTTAAATTGAATTTTCATTAGAGTCCCGGCCCGAGTTCCGAGTTTTACTGAAGTTGACTCCACTTTTATTCTTCCTCTTTTCGAACTTATTCTATTCTCATTTTTTAAATTCTAAAATGAAAAGAAAAGAAGGGAAAGGGAAGGATTAGTCACAGATATTTGATTATATCTCTAATCTTCTTCACCCCTTCCCATGTCAATCATTAGAACTAGAATTAAAAAAAGGAGAATATCAATGCATCCGGGAATAAACGATTGATCTCTATTAATAGACCTGCTAAAGACCCGAACCATAGAGTACTTACTACCGGTGCCACGGAGAGATATGTTTTTAGATCTCGCATTTTAATTTTAAAACCTCCTTCTTTATTATTTATTGTAATTTGTAATATATGATCAGGCGTATACGTAGTTAATGATCACTTGTATTTGTACGCGGAATCTCTAATTCAAATTGAAATGTACAACGATTCAGTAGCTATTCCTTTTCTTAAAAAAAAATACGCCCTTATGTCCCAGCATTCTCGAAAAATATTATATTCATTTTTTCACAGCGGGTTTAATTATACGTTACGTAGATAAGTCTAGTCTTTTATTATAATGAAATATATTATTTTATATAATATGAGATCAAAAAGAAGAAATGACAAGATAATTTTTGTATATCAATGAATAAAATAAAGACATGGAAAACAATACAGGTATTCTCTACAATGACACTGTGGACCACTGAAAAGGGATGTAGCGCAGCTTGGTAGCGCGTTTGTTTTGGGTACAAAATGTCACGGGTTCAAATCCTGTCATCCCTACCTATTACTTACTATTACTTATCTTAAATCATAATAGGATCAATCTTAAATTTTACAATATTCTATATAATGCTATATAATAGTAGATGCATGCAAAAATATATTAGGGTTGCAAAATTTTTATAAAGCGCTCTTAGTTCAGTTCGGTAGAACGTGGGTCTCCAAAACC